CAACAATCGGATTTTCGTCGAGATATAATAAAGGGCTCTGTGCGAGCTCAAAGACGTAAAACGATTATTTGGGAACTGTTTCAAGCAAATGTGCACTCCCCTCTTTTTTTGGATAGACTAGACAAACCCCCTTTTTTTTATTTTGATATTCCCGAGCTGATGAAAATCATTTTTTTAAATTGGAAAAATAAGGAATTAAAAATTTCGGATTATACAAAGGAAAAGACAAAAGAAAGTGAGAAAAAAGAGGAGGACAAAAACGAAAAATACAAAAGAGATAAAAAAATTCGTATAGAAATAGCAGAAGCTTGGGATAGCTTTTTCTTTGCTCAAGTAATAAGAGGTTTTTTATTAGTAATCCAATCAATTTTTAGAAAATATATTCTATTACCTTCATTAATAATAGCTAAAAATATTGTTCGTATATTATTATTTCAATTTCCCGAATGGTCCGAGGATTTAAAGGATTTGAATAAAGAAATCCATGTTAAATGCACCTATAATGGCGTTCAATTATCCGAAAAGGAATTTCCGAAAAAATGGTTAACAGACGGTATTCAGATAAAGATACTATTTCCTTTTCGTCTGAAACCTTGGCACAGATCTAAGTTACGATCCCCTCATAAAGATCCAATTAAAAAGAAAGGGAAAGGACAAAAAAATGATTTTTGTTTTTTAACAGTTTTGGGAACGGAAGCTGAACTGCCGTTTGGTTCTCCCCGAAAACAACTTTCCCTTTTTGAACCCATTTTTAAAGAATTCGAAAAAAAAAAATTAAAATTAAAAAAAAAATGTTTTTTAGTTCTAAGAGTTTTAAAAGAAAGAACAAAATTTTTTATAAATGCTACATTTATAAATGTAGCAAAAGAAACAAAAAAATGGGTCCTCAAAAGCATTATATTTCTAAAAAAAATAATAAAAGAATTTTCAAAAAGAAACCAAATTATATTATTTGGATTGAAAAAACTAGGAATATATGAATTGAGTGAAACTAAAAAAGAAACAAATTCGATAATACATAATAAAATTATTCCCGAATCGTCTATTGAAATTCGGTCTATGGATTGGGCAACTTACTCATTGACAGAAAAAAGAATTAAAAATCTAACTAATAGAACAAATACAATCATAAATCAAATAGAAAAAATGAAAAAAGACAAGAAAAGAGAGTTTATAACTCGAGAGATAAATCTTAACCCTAACAAAATAAGTTATGAAGATAAAAGATTAGAATCACCAAAAAATATTTGGCGGATATTAAAAAGAAAAAATATTCGATTACTTCGTAAATCCCACCCTTTTTTAAAATTTTTTATTGAAAAGATATACATAGATATCTTTCTGCGTATCATTAATACCCCTAGAATCAATGCACAGCTTTTTATTGAATTAACAAAAAAAATTATTAATAAATACATTTACAATAATGAAGCAAATCGAGAAAGAATTGATAAAACAAATCAAAGTATAATTAACTTTATTTCAACTATAAAAGGGTCACCTTGTATTAATAAGAATTCACATATTTTTTTGGACTTATCTTACTTGTCACAAGCATATGTATTCTACAAATTATCACAAACCCAAGTCAGTAATTTATATAAGTTAAGATCTGTCTTTAAATATTACAGAACATCTTTTTTTATTAAGAATGAAATAAAAGAGTATTTTGTTGGAACGCAAGAAATATTTGATTCCAAATTAAGACAACATAAGAACCTTCGAAATTCTGTAATTAATGAATGGAAAAACTGGCTAAAGGATCATTATCAATATCAATATGATTTATCTCAGATTAGATGGTCACGATTAGTACCGCAAAAATGGCGAAATAGAGTCAATCAATATCAATGCCGTATGGCTAAAAATAAAGATTTAAACAAATGTGATTCATATGAAAAAAACCGATTAATTCATTATGAAAATGAAAAACAAAATGATTTTGAATTTGAAGTAGATTTATTACTAAATCAAAAAGAAAATTTTAAAAAACAATATAGATATGATCTTTTTTCATATAAATCGATTAATTATGAGGATAAGAAAGACTCATATATTTATGGATTGCCATTACAAGTAAATAATAACCAAGAGATTTCTTATACTTCCAATACGCCTAAACGCAAACTATTTGATATGCTGGAAGGTGGTATCCTTATCAATAATTATCTAGGAGAAGATGATAGTATAGATAGAAAAAAAGATATGGATCGAAAATATTTTGATTGGAAAATTCTCAATTTTTGTCTTAGAAAGAAGACCGATATTAGGGCCTGGGTCGATATTGATACTGTCACCAACAGAAATAAAAATACTAAGACTAAGACTGGGGTTAATAATTATCAAATAATCGATAAAATTGATAAGAAAAAGAAAGGTCTATTTTATTTCACGATTCATCAAGATCAAAAAATTAACCCATTCAATCAAAAAAAACCTCTTGTGGATTGGATGGGAATGAATGAAGAAATACTAAGTCGTCCCATATCGAATCTAGAACTTTGGTTATTCCCAGAATTTGTGATACTTTATAATACATATAAGATTAAACCGTGGGTCATACCAATCAAATTACTTCTTTTCAATTTTAATGTAAATAAAAATGTTAAGAAACATAAAAGTATCACTGGAAAGAAAAAAAGCGATATTTTTATATTATCGAATGAAAAAAAGACTTTTGAATTAGAAAATCAAAATCAAGGAGAAAAAGAATTAGCGGACCAAGCAGATCTTGAATCAGCTCTCTCAAACCAAGAAAAAAAAAAAGAAAAAGATGTTGAAGAAGATTATACGGGATCAGACATGAAAAAACGTAGAAACAAAAAGAAATACAGGAATAAAATAGAAGCAGAGCTTGAGCTCTTACTAAAAAGGTATTTGAATTTTCAATTGAGATGGGATGATTATTTAAATCAAAGAATCATCAATAACATCAAAGTATATTGTCTCCTGCTTAGAATGACAAATCCAAGAGAAATTGTTATATCCGCTATTCAAAGGGACGAAATGGATCTGGATATTATGACGGTCCATAAGGATTTACCTCTTACAGAAGTGATGAAAAAGGGAATATTGCTTATCGAACCAGTTCGCCTGTCTGTAAAAAATGATGGAAATTTTATTATATATCAAACCATAGGTATTTCATTGGTTCATAAGAGTAAGCATCAAATTAATCAAAGATACCTAGAAAAAAGCTATGGCTATGTTGATAAAAATAAGAAGAATTTTTATGAATCCATTGCAATACGTCAAAAAATGAATGGAAATAGAGACAAAAATCATTATGATTTGCTTGTTCTTGAAAATATTTTATCCCCGAGGCATCGTAGAAAATTGAGAATTCTAATTTTTTTCAATTCTAGGAATAGAAACAATATCCATAGAAATACAGTATTTTGCAATGGATGCAATGGAAATAAGGTAACAAATTTCGATCAAGTTTTGTTGAATAAAAGAAAAAATCTTGATAGAGGTAAAACTAAACTAATTAAATTAAAGTTCTTTCTTTGGCCCAATTATCGATTAGAAGATTTAGCTTGTATGAATCGCTATTGGTTTGATACCAATAATGGCAGTCGTTTCAGTATGACAAGGATTCGTATGTATCCGCGATTGAAAAGTCATTATATTAATATTAATTCGATCTAAAATGAATCAACAAAATCTTCTGATTTTTTTTAAGTCTAAATTATTGTTTATTTTTTTTTGTGAGTACAGAAATAGACTATACTTTTGTATAGGATATCCTATCCGAATCCAATTTTTAAAATGGGATTGATTATTGAGTAATAAATTAAGTAATTTTATTTGACAAAATTACGAATTCTTAACGAAATTAAGATTATTGTGTATATCAAATTCAAATGAGTGGCATTATTATTACTGATCAAGAAATATATATATATATCGATAAAAATATCTCAAAAAAGAGAGGGGCGATTCCTTTTTATGGTAAAAAATTCATTCATCTCAATCATTTCGCAAGAAGAAAAAGAAGAAAACAGGGGATCCGTTGAATTCCAAGTATTGAGTTTCACCAATAAAATAAGACGACTTACTTCACATTTGGAATTGCACAGAAAAGACTATTTATCTCAAAGAGGTCTACGTAAAATTCTGGGAAAACGTCAACGGCTGCTGTCTTATTTGTCAAAGAAAAATAGAGTACGTTATAAAAACTTAATTAATGGGTTGGGTATTCGGGAATCAAGAATTCGTTAATTTTTAATTTTTCGTTAATTTGAAGAGTCATTTTTAATTATTTGATTTATTAGATCTTGAATTTTGATGAATTTTTTTTCGTTTTACGCAATTCATGGAAGAATGAATCGAGGAAAAACTTATGAATATACCAGCTACAAGAAAAGATCTCATGATAGTCAATATGGGCCCCCACCACCCGTCAATGCATGGTGTTCTTCGACTCATCGTTACTCTGGACAGTGAAGATGTTATTGACTGTGAACCAATATTGGGTTATTTACACAGAGGAATGGAAAAAATTGCGGAAAACCGAACAATTGTACAATATCTGCCTTATGTAACTCGTTGGGATTATTTAGCTACTATGTTCACAGAAGCAATAACTGTAAATGGGCCAGAACAGTTAGGAAATATTCAAGTACCTAAAAGAGCCAGTTATATCAGAGTAATTATGTTGGAATTGAGTCGTATAGCTTCTCATCTGTTATGGCTCGGACCCTTTATGGCAGATATTGGTGCACAAACTCCTTTCTTCTATATTTTCAGAGAAAGAGAATTCATATATGATCTATTCGAGGCTGCCACTGGTATGAGAATGATGCATAATTATTTTCGTATCGGAGGGGTAGCGGCTGATCTACCTTATGGCTGGATAGATAAATGTTTGGATTTCTGCCATTATTTTTTTACAGGAGTTACTGAATATCAAAAACTTATTACACGAAATCCTATTTTTTTAGAACGCGTTGAGGGCGTAGGAATTATTGGTAGAGACGAAGTAATAAATTGGGGTTTATCAGGACCAATGCTGCGAGCTTCCGGAATACAATGGGATCTTCGTAAAGTTGATCATTATGAGTGTTACGACGAATTGGATTGGGAAGTCCAATGGCAAAAAGAAGGGGATTCATTAGCTCGTTATTTAGTCCGAGTTGGTGAAATGACAGAATCCATAAAAATTATTCAACAGGCTCTAGAAGGAATTCCTGGGGGGCCCTATGAGAATTTAGAAATCCGATACTTTGATAGAGAAAGGTATCCAGAATGGCATGATTTTGAATATCGATTCATTAGTAAAAAACCTTCTCCTATTTTTGAATTGCCGAAACAAGAACTTTATGTGAGAGTCGAAGCCCCAAAGGGCGAATTGGGAATTTTTCTGATAGGGGATCAGAGTGGTTTTCCTTGGAGATGTAAAATTCGCCCGCCGGGTTTTATCAATTTGCAAATTCTTCCTCAGTTAGTTAAAAGAATGAAATTGGCTGATATTATGACAATACTAGGTAGCATAGATATCATTATGGGAGAAGTTGATCGTTGAAATGATAATTGATACAACGGAAATACAAGATATCAATTCTTTTTACAGAGTGGAATCCTTAAAAGAGGTCTATGGAATTATATGGGTGCTTGTTCCTATTTTGGCTCTTGTATTGGGAATCACAATAGGCGTACTAGTAATTGTATGGTTAGAAAGAGAAATATCCGCAGGGCTGCAACAACGTATTGGACCCGAATACGCCGGTCCTTTAGGAGTTCTTCAAGCTCTAGCAGATGGGACAAAACTACTTTTCAAAGAGAATCTTCTTCCATCTAGAGGAGATACTCGTTTATTCAGTATCGGACCATCCATAGCAGTCATATCAATTCTACTAAGTTATTCAGTAATTCCTTTTGACTATCGCCTTGTTTTATCCGATCTCAATATCGGGGTTTTTTTATGGATTGCGGTTTCAAGTATTGCTCCCATTGGACTTCTTATGTCAGGATATGGTTCAAATAATAAATATTCCTTTTTAGGTGGTCTACGAGCTGCTGCTCAATCGATTAGTTATGAAATACCATTAACCCTATGTGTATTATCAATAGCTCTACGTGCGATTCGTTGAAACATAAACTTTTACCTATTCCTTTCTTTCTAGTCGTTATAGAAAAAGAGTTGAAATAAATTGCATAGATATCTTCATTTTTAATTCATTATTTGGATTTTGGATTAATGAATTAAATTATATTAAATTATATAGTTATATGAGTGAAAGAAAACAGCTATATAATATATATTTGCAGTAAAATTATTGAGTCTCGTCTTCGATGTATAAGAAGAATTAAAGAGTTGAGCATAAATAAACAGAAGAAGAAGAGACCGTTTACCCCAAGATTGGTTGATTAGTCATGTCATCCTAGCTTGAAGCGGGTTCAAAAAAATCAACCCTATTCGGTTTTCACTAACATTTGTTTGCATTACCATAAAGCGAAGGGTTTAGCAAAAATGAGTGGATGGTTAGAAATGCCAAACTACGCAAAGGATTAGTAATAGCGATTATGTAATTTATTCCAAAGGACATTTACACATAATATAAAAAGAATACTAATTGGGGCTTTAAGTTAGTAGAAATGATCAGGCAGTACTCCCCACGATTCCGATCCAGAGTATACTCCTATCCACCAATTAAAATAAATGACTATCGGAAACGAAATAATCCCTTATTTTGTAAGCTCCCCCTTTTTCTTAGAATCCCCACTTTCTTTTTAATAAAAGAAAGAAGAATAGGAATGAAAAAAAAAAATAGAAAAAATATAATTACAAAAAAAAAAAGAGAGATCTTTTTTTTATTCTTTTATTTTATTCTTTCTTTCCTATATACATAGTCATGGAGATAGAATTAGTGTCATAATTCATCAACTAAACTAATAGAATGTCTAATTATTTTTCATAATTGAAAACGACGGGTTATTGATATTTCTACAAGCAGTATTTTATTGAAGACTAAAGGTTATTACTTAACAAATAAGAATTTAAATTATTTATTAAATTTATTAAATAAAGGATAAGATCGATTCAGACGTAGTTTTTTTTTTATTTATTATTATTATATAACAGACAGAATTTAAGCGGTCTAATTCAGGACCTTTGCTAGATTTGGAACCTATTTATCCTATAAATATATCAAGATAAATAATACCGACTCGGTCCTTAGATTTATTTATGGCCCTAAGGGAGCCGTATGAGGTGAAAATCTCATGTACGGTTCTGAAATAGCGATGGTAACAGTGATGTTATCACCTACTATGATTATCTAACAGTTTAAGTACAGTTGATATAGTTGAGGCTCAATCAAAATATGGTTTTTGGGGATGGAATTTGTGGCGTCAACCTATAGGGTTTATCGTTTTTATAATTTCTTCCCTAGCAGAATGTGAGAGATTACCTTTTGATTTACCAGAAGCAGAAGAAGAATTAGTAGCAGGTTATCAAACCGAATATTCGGGCATCAAATTTGGTTTATTTTATGTTGCTTCCTATCTAAACCTATTAGTTTCTTCGTTATTTGTAACAGTTCTTTACTTGGGCGGTTGGAATATTTCTATTCCGTACATATTCGTTTCTGATCTTTTTGAAATAAATAAAACACGCTGGGTCTTTGGAACGACAATTGGTATCTTTATTACATTAGCCAAAACCTATTTGTTCTTGTTCATTTCTATCACAACAAGATGGACTTTACCTAGGCTAAGAATAGACCAACTATTAAATCTGGGATGGAAATTTCTTTTACCTATTTCTCTTGGTAATCTATTATTAACAACTTCTTTCCAACTTCTTTCACTGTAAAGGAATACTATATTCTCAATTTGTGGCTTGTCTCAAACAAGAGAAAGAAACAAACATAAAAATATTCATAGATATTTACAATATGTTCCCTATGGTAACTGGGGTCATGAATTATGGTCAACAAACAGTACGAGCTGCAAGGTACATTGGTCAAAGTTTCATGATTACCCTATCCCATGCAAATCGTTTACCTGTAACGATTCAATATCCCTATGAAAAATTAATCACATCAGAACGTTTCCGCGGTCGAATACATTTTGAGTTTGATAAATGCATTGCTTGTGAAGTATGTGTTCGTGTATGCCCTATAGATTTACCTGTTGTTGATTGGAAATTGGAAACTAATATTCGAAAGAAACGGTTGCTTAATTACAGTATTGATTTCGGAATCTGTATATTTTGTGGTAACTGTGTTGAGTATTGTCCAACAAATTGTTTATCAATGACTGAAGAATATGAGCTTTCCACTTATGATCGTCACGAATTGAATTATAATCAAATTGCCTTGGGTCGTTTACCAATATCAGTAATTGACGATTATACAATTCGAACAATTTTAAATTCACCAAAAAAAAATAAGTAAATAAAAAAAAGATATATAAGTAAATCCTTTGATTAAAGATAAAGAGTAATTTCCAATTAGTAAGTTTCCGTTTTGATCGAAATAAATGCCGTTTCTTTTGTTTATTTTGTTTAGTCACTAACTACAAATTTCAACTATTGATTAGTTGGTTTGTGCTTTAATTTGGATTGAAAATCTCTGAATATAAATATATCTATAATCATTTAGAAATCTAAATATATATAGTTTCGAACCACTCTTTAAGATAAAGAATGATATTAGTCCAAGAACTATACCTACATCAATTCACATTCCTTAGCATTTAGATTTAATTCAATTAAGATAAGATAAGAACTTTTCAGAAAAAGATTTTTCCTGGTGAGGTCAATAAGGTCATGAAAAAAATTTCGATTTATTTATCTCTTTACATATAATGGATTTGCCCGGACCGATACATGATTTTCTTTTAGTCTTTTTGGGATCCAGTCTTATATTAGGAGGTGTAGGAGTAGTATTATTTACCAACCCAATTTATTCTGCTTTTTCGTTGGGACTGGTTCTTGTTTGTATATCTTTATTCTATATTCTATCAAACTCTCATTTTGTAGCTGCCGCACAGCTCCTTATTTACGTGGGAGCCATAAATATTTTAATCATATTTGCTGTCATGTTCATGAATGGTTCAGAATATTACAAAGATTTTAATCTTTGGACCGTTGGAGAGGGGGTTACTTTGTTGGTTTGTACAGGTATTTTTGTTTTACTAATGACTACTATTCTGGATACGTCATGGTACGGGATTATTTGGACTACAAGATCAAACCAGATTATAGAGCAAGATTTGATAAGTAACAGTCAACAAATTGGAATTCATTTATCAACAGATTTTTTTCTTCCATTTGAACTCATTTCGATAATTCTTTTAGCTGCTTTGATAGGTGCAATTGCTGTGGCTCGCCAGTAAGAAATCTTTCGAACTAATAACCTAAATACAAATTAAACTTTGTTCTGTGTTATCACATCCATTTCCCCTCACTTCAATTTTATTTGAAGATTGTTTATGTATAAAATATAAATAGAAATTCTTTTATTCAATCTATTACCAAACTTTTTATATTCTATCTAGTCAATTGAACCCATTAAATTGTTTTTTATCTTGAAATAAATCGAAATTGATAAGGAGTTGGTCAATGATGCTCGAACATGTACTTATTGTGAGTGCCTATTTATTTTCTATCGGTATCTATGGATTAATCACAAGTCGAAATATGGTTAGAGCCCTTATGTGTCTTGAACTTATACTGAATGCAGTTAATATAAATTTTGTAACATTTTCTGATTTTTTTGATAGTCGCCAATTAAAAGGAAATATTTTTTCAATTTTTGTTATAGCTATTGCAGCCGCTGAAGCAGCTATTGGGCCAGCTATTGTTTCCGCAATTTATCGTAACAGAAAATCAACTCGTATCAATCAATCAAATTTGTTGAATAAGTAGTATTGTATTATGTATTAATAAGCAGTATTAATCATATAAATTATAATATTTATATAGTCGAATTAACATGGATGGTACATAACGTATTGATCGTGTTTACAAAAAATGCAATAAATCAAAGGATCTTGGACCTCTCGCATGAGCCGATCCGGGAGCAGATTAATTATTATAAAAATTCTGGTAAATCATTGATTCATCTGGTGTCTAAATACTAAATATATGTATAATTCATTTACAAGTTTACTAGATCGAAAACTTATGATGTTCAAAAATTTATATATCCAATGTCACATTCAGTAAAGATTTATGATACGTGTATAGGGTGTACTCAATGTGTCCGAGCCTGCCCCACAGATGTATTAGAAATGATACCTTGGGACGGATGTAAAGCTAAACAAATTGCTTCTGCTCCAAGAACAGAAGACTGTGTTGGTTGTAAGAGATGTGAATCCGCCTGTCCAACGGATTACTTGAGTGTTCGAGTTTATTTATGGCATGAAACAACTCGAAGCATGGGCCTAGCTTATTGATTCCTTTCACAAATCCCACCTGAATACATTCATTTTTTTTACCGACAAAAATCCCCCTGCTCGAAAAAATAAAATAAAAAAATAGAATATCTTTTTTCGAGCACGGATTTTTCTGGTCCAAGTGTATCTTGTTTTTACTACGAATTATTTTCCTTGGTTAACAATATTGGTAGTTTTGCCAATATTCGCGGGTTCTTTAATTTTCTTTCTCCCTCATAGAGGAAATAAGGTAATAAGAGGGTATACTATATTTATATGCGTTCTGGAACTCCTTCTAATAACTTATGCCTTCTATTATCATTTCCAATTGGACGATCGATTAATGCAACTGACGGAGGATTATAAATGGATCAATCTTTTTGATTTTTACTGGAGATTGGGAATAGATGGACTTTCTATAGGACCTATTTTGCTGACAGGATTTATCACCACTTTAGCTACTTTAGCGGCTCGGCCGGTTACTCGAGATTCCCGATTATTCCATTTCCTGATGTTAGCAATGTATAGCGGCCAAATAGGATCATTTTCTTCTCGAGACCTTTTACTCTTTTTCATCATGTGGGAGTTAGAATTAATTCCCGTTTATCTACTTCTATCCGTGTGGGGGGGAAAGAAACGTTTGTATTCAGCCACAAAGTTTATTTTGTACACTGCGGGAAGTTCCGTTTTTTTATTAATAGGAGTTCTGGGTATCGGTTTATATGGTTCCAATGAACCAACATTAAATTTTGAAACATCAGCTAATCAATCTTATCCAGTAGCACTGGAAATAATATTCTATATTGGATTTCTTATTGCTTTTGCTGTCAAATCACCAATTATACCTTTACATACATGGTTACCAGACACCCATGGAGAGGCACATTACAGTACTTGTATGCTTCTAGCCGGAATTTTATTAAAAATGGGAGCGTATGGATTGGTTCGGATTAATATGGAATTATTGCCCCGCGCTCATTCTCTATTTGCTCCCTGGTTGATTATAGTAGGCACAATTCAAATAATCTATGCAGCTTCAGCATCTCCCGGTCAACGTAATTTAAAAAAAAGAATAGCCTATTCCTCCATATCTCATATGGGTTTCATAATTATAGGAATTGGCTCTATAAGTGATATGGGCCTCAATGGAGCCATTTTACAAATAATCTCTCATGGCTTTATTGGCGCTGCACTTTTTTTCTTGGCGGGAACGAGTTTTGATAGAATACGTCTTGTTTATCTCGACGAAATGGGCGGAATGGCGATCCCGGTTCCAAAAATATTCACGACTTTCAGTATCTTATCGATGGCTTCCCTTGCATTACCGGGGATGAGTGGTTTTGTTGCAGAATTAATAGTATTTTTGGGACTAATTACCAGCCAAAAATTTGTTTTAATAACAAAAATACTAATTACATTTGTAATGGCAATTGGAATGATATTAACTCCTATTTATTCATTATCTATGTTACGCCAAATGTTCTATGGATACAAGTTTTTTAATGCTCCAAACTCTTCTTTTTTTGATTCTGGACCGCGAGAGTTATTTGTTTCGATCTCTATCCTTTTACCTGTAATAGGTATTGGTATTTATCCGGATTTCGTTTTCTCACTATCAGTTGACAAGGTCGAAGATATTATATCTATCTATTTTTATAGATAATTTTCATGAATAAAATAAAAAATCAAACAGCAATCCTATACTAATAATATACTATAATAATAAATAATATTAGGATGTTTTAAAAAATTCGTTGTACAATTAAAAAAAACAATAAAATAATAATTTTCTTCTCTTAAGTTTAACTTTAACTTAAGTTAAAAATAAAAAAATGAATTAGACTTTTAACCAGATTTGTTTGGCCTTTGTAAGAACCTTTTGAATCAAAGTAGTGATTCAAAAGGTTCTCGAAGGCTTACACAATGTTTTCTTATATATATGCTGTCCCATGTTTGCTTGTGTTCGTTAGGTCCTTTCTTCAGTTAGACGTTAGTGTAAATGAACCATAACTATGTAGCCCTATTCCTAATAGATTGACCCCAAAATAGCATATCCAAATTATAAGAAATCCCATCGAGGCTACAATTGCGGAATTTACACCTTCAAAATTTTTATTTGTTCGAATATGTAAATAAATCGCGAATATGGTCCAAGTAATAAATGCCCAAGTTTCCTTCGGATCCCAATTCCAATATGAGCCCCATGCCTCATTTGCCCATACTGCTCCCGAAAGAATACCTATGGTTAAAAAGATAAACCCTATACCAATAATACGATAACTCCAATGATCCAATTGTTGAATCAATTGAGATCTATAATAATTCCTAGAAGAGATCAAAGAAATGTTCCATAAAACGTTGTTTCTTTCATTCATGTATTGGATAGCATCAAATGAAAATGAATCATTATTCTTTTTCTCAAAAGCCCTTATGACTTTTCGAAATGTAATGACTATAAGAGCTACTGATAATAATGATCCACATAAAAGAGCTGCATAACCCAATACCATCATACTTACGTGCATCATTAACCAATGAGATTGTAGAGCGGGTACTAATATTACGGATTGATGTGTTTCAGTTAAAAAACCAGAAGTAGCAAAGCCTTGGGTAAAAATAATACTTGGCGCGGTTATTGCGCTTAAATGGTTTATATTTTTTTTGAAATACGGAACCATACAAATAATGGACAAACTCCACGAAAGAAAAATTAATGATTCGTATAAATCACTTAAGGGTAAATGTCTCGAATAAATCCAACGAGTAACTAATAATCCTGTTATACAGACAAAAGTAGTTTTTATGCCCTTTTCTGATGAATCATATAGTCCTGCGCTTTCATTAATTAATAAGATTATCAAACGAATTGAAATTACAATTGAAACAACCGAAAAGGATATATGAGTTAATATATGCTCTAAACTTGAAAATATCATAAAAAAATTTAAAATAAATAAAAAAAGGGGGGGGGGGGATTCTCGAAATTATAGGAATGGAAATTGGGAATTGAATTTATTATAGGACTTACTCTTTTATAAGATGCCATGCCGCCACTCGGACTCGAACCGAGATGCTCTAGCACTGCTTCCTAAGAGCAGCGTGTCTACCGATTTCACCATAGCGGCTTGTTCGAAATCATAATAACCTATTCTTATTTAATCGTCTAGGTTAAAGTACTCAATCATTCAATATTTTTTAGTTTTATAGGAAACATTTAAATTCATGATTTTTTATTATTTGTTTGATTTAATATTTAGAGTGTTAAGTTTATTTAACTTAACATTAATAAATTAATTAAATTGGGTTTGGGTTAGGTATTGGGCGTATCATATAAAAAAAGAGTTTTGATTTCTATCGTAATTGGACCCTACTTCAAATTAGAATAACCCGTTAAAAATTAATACTTAATACATATATTGATCTATCTTCCCCAGCCCAAGCAACTATAGGATCCATTTTTTTTGATGACCAAAATTGATACATTTCTCGTATAAAATATCCACCTAAATGGGACAAGAAGCTTTTATCAATGGATATTTTATACGAGGTATATAAGGTATATATAAGGATAAGGAGTATATATATTGATAATTATTGTTTAAAATGATTGTTCAGAAAATTACAAAACAAGTTTGAAACTAAAAAAAAATGAGTTTCAACAACTCATTAATTTGAATTTGGATTAAAGATCTTATATTTGTTGTTCTATAAAAAATAGTATATATTATATAAATATATATTATATAAATATAATAAATAAATATAAAAAAGACAAAACTTTACTAAAAAGACAGTTGAAACTTTATATCTTGTATTTATTCTTTTTTTTGTCAAACAAAAAAGAATATCATTTTAAAAATTTAAGTATTAAGTATACAAAAAAAGAATATCATTTTAAAAATTTAAGTATTAAGTATACAAAATAAGAATTATTTTACATAACATAATGGCAAAATGAATTCAATTTAATATTTATCCATTCAAAACATTAAGGAATGGGAATCATTACTTTTTTTTCTTTTTTCTTTTTTTTAGTTTTTAAGTATAATTAATAATTATTATATATAATATATAAATTAAAAAATTAGAAACGAAATTAAAAATGAAACTAGACTTTTTTTAGAGTCAGAGATAGATTCAGATTATTCCATTAATTATTTATTTATTTCTTATTGTACAAAAAACTTTTTGAATTCCCTGTAGAAAGAGATTTCGCTAACGAAAAAGCTTTCAATGCTACCCAATACCCCTCCATTTTCCAAATATTTTTACGAATTCGTTTTTTTGATATAGAAGTGCGTTTTTTTGGAACTGCCATTAAAAAATTATGATAGAGTATTCATTTCTCTAGTTGGATGTGAAAGACATCTATTGTTCAAAACCAATTGTTCTTTACTTACTATCTAATTATCTATTTATAGTCTAAATTAGACTCTCGTCATAAAAAAAGAAAAAATATAAACCAAAGCGGTTGTTCCTTTATATTGTTTATTGTTTATTTTCATCGTGCTATATTTATACATGTAATAAAATACATCAAAAAGTTTAAGAAACCAATCCTTAATTCCCTTTATTTTTTTTTAATTGCTTAATTAGCCAAACTTGAAAAAAGAGTGCACCTAATTAAGATTTTCAAATTCAAATGAGACTTGCAGTTAATGTGTTAAAGTATACATCATTTTTTTCTAAAGAAAAGTCATTTTTTTTTAGTAATTCCTTCAATCAATTCAAAACTGCATTGGTTAATGATTCTGAATAAACGAACTAAAAAAAATAGTTCTTATTTCCTTGAGTTAAGTTATGTATGGACTGTGTCTGTCTTTTATGAATCATATCAAAATAAAATACTCTTTTTGGTGTAATTATTTGTCCTTACTCTCTCCCGAGATTAAAATATTGTTAAAATATTGTATTATGTAAATTGTAATAATAATTGAAATTTTTATTTTTTGTAGCTTCATAAAATCTTACTTAAAAAAAAGAGTAAGTATTTATTTTTCAATAGTAGCTTGGTCATCTCATTTGACCAATTCAAACTTCTTGATTTGAAATATCTTGTTTTGTTTGAAGTATTTGGAAAAGATTTATAATAATTAAGAATATAAAATTTTATTTTAGTTTTATATATCTTAATTTTTTTATTAACTGATTCCTTTCAAAAAAAAAAATAAGAGCTGGTGAATCAGAAACAGTTAATTAAGAATAAAAGATTTTTATTTATTTATTTTTATGGAATATACATATCAATATTCATGGATCATACCTTTCATTCCAGTTATAATTCCTATGTTAATAGGAGTGGGACTTCTCCTTTTCCCGAAGGCAACAAAAAATCTTCGTCGCATGTGGGCTTTTCCTAGTGTTTTATTGTTAAGTATAGTTATGATTTTTTCAGCCAATCTGCCTATTCAGCAAATAAATAACAGTTATATCTATCAATATGTATGGTCTTGGACCATCAATAATGACTTTTCTTTAGAGTTCACCTACTTGATCGATCCACTTACTTCTATTATGTCAATCTTAATTACTACTGTTGGAATTTTGGTTCTTATTTATAGTGACAATTATATGTCTCATGATCAAGGATATTTGAGATTTTTTGCTTATATGAGTTTTTTCAATACTTCAATGCTGGGATTAGTGACTAGTTCTAATTTGATACAAATTTATATTTTTTGGGAATTAGTTGGAGTCTGTTCTTATCTATTAATAGGTTTTTGGTTTACACGACCGATTGCAGCGAATGCTTGTCAAAAAGCGTTTGTAACTAATCGTGTAGGGGATTTTGGTTTATTATTAGGAATTTTAGGTCTTTATTGGATAACAGGCAGTTTCGAATTTCAGGATTTGTTTGAGATATTCAATAACTTGATTTATAATAATGAAGTTAATTTTTTATTTGTTACTTTGTGTGCCCTCTTATTATTTTCTGGTGCAATTGCTAAATCCGCTCAATTTCCCCTTCAGGTATGGTTACCTGATGCTATGGAAGGACCCACTCCTATTTCAGCTCTTATACATGCTGCTACTATGGTAGCCGCAGGAATTTTTCTTGTAGCTCGGCTTCTTCCTCTTTTTAGAGTTATACCTTACATAATGAATATAATAGCTTTGATAGGTATAATAACATTACTATTAGGAGCTACTTTAGCTCTTGCTCAAAAAGATATTAAGAGAAGTTTAGCCTATTCCACAATGTCTCAATTGGGTTATATGATGTTAGCTCTCGGTATTGGGTCTTACCGAGCTGCTTTATTTCATTTGATTACTCATGCTTATTCGAAAGCATTGTTGTTTTTAGGGTCTGGATCAATCATTCATTCAATGGAAGCAATTGTTGGGTATTCTCCAGATAAAAGTCAGAATATGGTTCTTATGGGTGGTTTAACAAAACATGTGCCGATTACAAAAACTGCTTTTTTTTTAGGTATACTTTCCCTTTGTGGTATTCCACCTCTTGCCTGTTTTTGGTCTAAAGATGAAATTCTTAATGATAGTTGGTTGTATTCACCGATTTTTGCAATAATAGCTTTTTTCACAGCAGGATTAACTGCTTTTTATATGTTTCGGATCTATTTACTTACTTTTGAAGGATATTTAAATGTTCATTTTCAAAATTACAGCGGCAAAACAAACAACTCGTTTTATTCAATATCTCTATGGGGTAAGGATAAGGATATAGAAGGGAAAAAAAGAATTCAAAAAAGATTTCGTTTATTATCTTTATTAACAATGAATAATAATAATGAAAGGATTTCTTTTTTGTTGAAGAAGACGTATCCAATTGATATTAATGTAAGAAAGATGAGGCGGCCCTTTATTACTATTACACATTTTGGTATTAAGAACACTTTTTTGTATCCCCATGAATCGGATACTACTATGCTATTTCCTATGCTTGTATTAGGCATATTTACTTTGTTCGTTGGGGCCATAGGAATTCCTTTCAATCAACAAGGAATGGATTTGGACATATTATCCAAATTGTTAACTCCAGTTATAATACATCAAAATTCAAATAATTCTGTCGATTGGTATGAATTTGTGACAAATGCAAGTTTTTCATTGAGTATAGCTTATCTCGGAATATTTATAGCGTCTTTTTTATATA